TGGATCGAGTAATCTCTTTCTTTATCCAAGAAAAGGTATTTTTAGTTTGCATGGTCCAATCATTGATCCCGAAAATTTCTACAATAAAATTAGGTAGGTCGCTAGTATAGTTCCCTATCTATAATTTTGCTATTTACTTAAATATTAAATATAAATAATTTTACTGGAATATTGGAGGAATTCCTTGGATGGGTAGTAAGTACAATTTTGAATGTTTTGCTTATGTACAAAGTAACAAATATTATAATTGGATCGTTCGATCACTTTTCAGTCATTCATTGAATGATAAATCACTACAAGTGAAGGAGATACACGATTTAAATAACGAAAGATCCAATATTTAAAAATTGTATCTAAAATGACTGGAAAAGTAGAAACAAGACCGGATATAATTTGATCATTATGAGCAAATCCAAAATCTTTGTAGACAGAGCCAATCATTAATTCCCAACCGTGGGGCGAATGGAATCCTATACATAAATCAGTTAATAAAAGAATAGAAAAAGCTTTTATTGTGTCGCTTAAGTTGTATAGGAATTCTTGAAACCAAGAGTTAAGAATAACAAGTTCTTCATTACCTAGAATAGAATAACCACTTAGAATACCGAAACAGATTATATTTGTCGAGAAGTGTAAAATTGTATGGATGCGATCCTCGTTGTGCATCTTGATCAATTGGATCGTTTCTTTGTAGATTTCGATGCGAGGCTTTTGTAAATGTGTTTCCGGGTATTCCTTTATCATTTCGTCCAAACGTAAGAGTTCCTCTAAGTCTATGAATTCTTTTAGAATACTCTTTTCTTGAATATCATTCAAAAAAATTTCGGATTGCCTAGTATTCCACCAATTAGTAAACCAAGATTCCAGACTTTTATTAAATGAGAGAGAGATCCACCAAGGCAAAAATACTATAGATGCAAGATATAGAAGGGAAATTAATACTTTCTTTTTTGCCATTTTTTCGTCTGTGAATTTTAAAATTTTTAATGAACGCACCTCATTCGTCGACTCTATATGATACTAATATTTCTATCAAGCATAAGTTCTATTACAAGTCATCGATGTATTTCCGGATTTTTTTGTGATTCAGTACAGCGGTTAGTCCTTGAATTTAGAAAGAATATAGAATAAGAAAGAGCCCTCTTCAAATTAATAGTAGTCGGATTTCGAGACGAAAGAACTCCCGTTCTATCAAAATATCAAATATTTAGAAAAAAATTCTTTACTTTATGATGAAATGTTTTGTTTTGATATATGATGAATCTATCATTTAGATTTGTTACTGAATTGAGTTAAGTGGATTTACATACGCATAAAAAAAATTGTGGACATAAACAATTTCGTTTTAGAATTGTTTCATATACGTTTGCTTTGGCTCGAGTAAGCGTTCTGAAGAAACTTCAGTTAAGTTATGCTATAGAAAAAAAGATGATTCTTGAGTTTTTTATCTCTTGCAAAGTATTCATTCTTCAGTTCCTTTTTTCAAAATACTTCAATTGGTACACGCAAGAAATAGGCCAATTCAGCAGCTTTTTGCTCAATCTCTCGTGGAGTAAAATTCTCATCAGTACGAGTCAAGGGAATGGCTCCTTGTCCTTTTATTTCCATATAAAGGACACGACGAGCATAAATACCCTCTTTAATTTCTATTCTGATGGACTGAATGTCTTTCATAAGGAATCGGAGGAATATGCGACGATTTTTTCCAGGAAATCCCCAACGAAAAATACACACTATGCCCTCTTTTATATCGAATCGATCATAACCACTACCTACATTCCACGAAATTGTGCACCACAAATAGGAGCTAATAAAAAGACCTGCGATCCCATAGAAAGACATCACGATACCTTGTGGAAAAAAAATTATTTGCTGAGAAGGAAATAAAGATATAAAATTCCTACCAAAATAACTGGACGTTCCAACCAATAAAAACCCTAATGAACCTAAAAAAAGAATAAAGGCCCAACAGAAATTACTTGTTTTTCGAGACCCCGCTATAAGTTCTACCCATATACGTTCTGATCGCCAACTCATACTCTAACTAGACCTAGTTGCATTTTATTGGAATTGGGAGAATAACAAAAATAATTTTTTTTTTTACTTTTTTTTGTTTCCGAAGTAACTCTCATCAACCAGCACTATTATGATGTGAACCTTTAGGGATAATTCATCGAATTTCTTAGATCCAAACTAAAATAATAACATCCCTTTCATATGATTTCCTAATACATATAGATATATTGACTTTACATTTCAGAAATTCTCCGATCTATTTGAAAATAGTTATAATTCATTTATCATGTTTACACATACATAAGAGCTTATGCCCGAAGGAAGCCGCATATTATACCATATTTTACTAAATAGATATCCGTGTTATGATCCAAGTAAGTCTTGAAAAAAAATATATATATATAAGATTTGTCCTTGTTGTATCTAAAAAATCTTGTTTTTTTGAACATAAAGAGATAAAGAAGCCATTGCAATTGCCGGAAAT